AGCTATGGTTCTTGAGAAATGCCCCGGTTTGGCCCATTCCTCGAAAGAAGTTTTTACGGGATCCCTATCTACCAAAATTTTTACTTCTGGTTCCGGCGAACGAATAATCATTGAGTCCTCCTCTTTCCGGACAACACATACAAAGAAACCCGCCAACAGTCAGTCCAGTGATTAGTGAACCTATGAGAGATGCTTAGAATTAGTTTCTTTCTCTTCTACTTCTATCTCCCATCTATTTATTTTCTTTAGTTATTCACTAGAGCAATTATGTCTGGAAGTCGATCCAGGGCAAGTGTTCGGATCTATTATGACATATCCAGGAGGCGCTCAACGGACCTTTTGAATCTTTTTTAATCTTATAAAACCCTTTACGGGCTTAAAATTTGTCAAAAACCCTTTTTTTGTACAACCTTAGTGTATTCATATCTCAATTAGAAGTCCCGAAATGCAGCTGCTACTTTAATGGCGTATATAGAACATATTACTTTATTCCAAGCAGTCATTAGTAATTACTAGGATAAGAGACATTCCTGCGAGGGGTCTCTTTTATTAATTTGAATAGAATAGGAGAAAAATACATTTTCTACCGTATCCCTGTATCGTTTATCCTTATGAAATACCAGACGAAATAGAACGATCTTAGAAAGGATATAATGAAATTCCTTGATTGTTTCTTACCAGATAAATGATCCCTTTTATATTCCACTGATAGGGCTAACAGACAATTAATTTTTAATTATACCAAACGAAAATAGATATCGAAATTCTAAAGAAATAAAATTCTAAATAAATAAACAGAGAGTTTCTTATTCGAAACGTCCCGTGATCTTCAACCAATTCTGCGCTTGAATATAATTACCAGGAGTAAGCGCAATAGCTTGTTTCCAATACTCGGCAGCTTGATTGAACCAAGCCTCCGCAATTTCAGAATCTCCCTGTCGAACGGCCTGTTCCCCCCGGTCGGAATAGGTGGTTCAATTCCTTTCCTTAGAACCGTACTTGAGAGTTTCCCGCCTCATACGGCTCGGCAATCAATTCTTTTGGTGTCCCGGGTTTTTGAATCTAGTATATCGAATTGAATGAGATTTCTCATAGATCGATCTTTATCTTTATTCTTTTTTTTGGGGGGTTAACCAAAAGAGGTTAATTCCATGAGCATGAGTTTCAAACTTGACTTTTGATTAAATTAATAATCAGCTTTGCTTTCATTTTATCTTTTCTCCCACCGTCAGAAGAATAACATAGAAGCATTTCCACTATAGTTAGAATTTTCTGAAAGGTATCTATCTCGGTTTCATATAAAAATTGATATAGAATCTTTGAAAAAGCCCTTTCTTCCTAAGAAAGAAAAGGCTTACTGTCTTTGGGATCTGATGCTACACCGCTGCTCAATACCTTAGGGGATCGACTTTATTACATAAGTGGATTCCTTACTTTTATCTCATATCATGACATAAATAAGCAGTTCTTATTGGATCGGCATCGGCCCAAAACCTCGCGAATTGATCTTTACGGTGCTTCCTCTATCAATTAGATCCTTTATCCATAGAATAAACTATCTAGGCATATCGATTTCTTCATATTTCGACTTCTATGAAGTTTCTTTCTTTGCTACAGCTGATAAAAATCGTTTTTGCACGATGCATATGTAGAAAGCCTATTTTTTTTTTTCGAGTATTTATTAGTGTATTTGCTCTTTACCCCCCCTCCTTTTTTTTTTTTCTTTTACTTTTTTCTTTCTATAGTAGAGATAGTCGCACGTAATGACAGATCACAGCCATATTATTAAAAGCTTGTGGTAAGAACGGATTTCGTTCTAGTGCCCGAAAATAATATTCTAAAGCTTTTGTATGTTCTCCGTTACTTGTGTGGATAAGGCCTATGTTATAGAGTATATAGCTTCGATCGTAAGGATCAATTTCTAGTCGCATAGCTTCATAATAATTCTGTAAAGCTTCCGCATAATTGCCTTCAGATTGAGCTGACATCCGTTACGGTCGTCATTCGATTCAAAGAATTCTCCGTTTCAAAACCGTACATGAGATGAAAATCTCATACGGCTCCTCCTTTATGTGCATTATGAGAATAATCCATGAAATCAAAAAAGATTGAAATATTCTCATTATGAACTAAGTGGGGCTAATGTTTTTACAAGAAATCTCTAGCCAACCTTCCTGCAAAAGCTTTTTTCTTAATATCACGCGTGTTGGTACTAGATAAAACCGGAAACTCCAACAATTTCTTTGTTCTCAACGCCCCTTAATTTACAGGAATTAATCACTTCAACAGTCTTCGATGGTTATACGGGTATCCACAGTACGAACGAGATGGATGTTTGTTATCCCAACCATTCTTCTTAGTCCCGATCCCGCTAAGGAAAGGGGGCAGTTTATAACAAAGTTTTCGTGTTGCTGATTCCTAGACGTAGCGCCTCTTCCCCTATGCCGCCTATTGGTACTGGTGTAGTAGGGTTGACTTGCAATACAGAACCCATAGGTGT